TTCGATTTTTCGTCGATTTTATGCTAATTTTCGTCAATTTTAGCCAACTTTAAAATGTAAACATTTCAAGCCCATTAAATCGAAATTAATCCTCAAACTTTCAACTATTGTTAAACAATCAACTTTGCTTAATTACCAATTCCAAAAAAATTAAAATAAAATATATTTATCAATAATTTTTTTTTAAGAAATTCCACTTTATATTAATTAATATTATATTAAATAAAAAATTATTTCCAAAAGATTCAAAATCTCTTATGCTTAAGACACCCTAATATAAAAAGAAGTAATACAATCCCCAAAGGGATTCAAGTCTAAGACCTTTTTAGATGTCAAACATTTTAAATTCAATTTTATTAATTTTATTGATTTCGGGAACTTTCCTTGCAGCCTCTTCATCTAATATTTTTTCAGCTTGAATAGGTCTAGAAATTAACCTTATATCTTTTATTCCATTAATACATAATGAAAATTCAATTCTTTCAAATGAATCAATAATAAAATACTTCCTGATCCAAACAGTAGGGTCAATTTCATTTCTGTTTTCTACCCTTATTCATTCAAATATAAACTTATTTTTTTTAGAAACTCAAGCAATTAATTTCTTAATCATTATGGCCCTAATATTAAAATTAGGCGCCGCCCCATTTCATCAGTGAATAATCAACGTCGTGGAAGGACTCTCGTGAACACTAAACTTCTTACTAGTTTCTTGGCAAAAAATTGCCCCCTTACTGATTATAACTTCATTTATTATAATAGTACCCCCCTTATTGTACTTATTTATGGTAGCCTCTGCTATTATTGGCTCCATCGGCGGGTTATCTCATTCTTCATTTAAAAAGATCATAGCATATTCGTCTATTAACCATTTAGCCTGACTTTTTATATCTTTTTCTCTCCCAGAATGAATCCTTTGAAACTACTTTCTAATTTACTGTTTAATTAATTTTACTATTATATTTATATTCGAAACATATAATGTTTCATATATTAATCAAGTCATAATGTTTTTTTCATTAAAAACCAAGTTTTTTTTATTTATCCCCTTATTGTCTCTTGGAGGTTTACCCCCACTTACAGGATTTTTCAGAAAATGAATTATTATTATTTCAGCAATTTATAAGTCAATAACATTAGTATTAATTTTAATTTTTTCATCATTCATTTCTTTATTTTATTATTTACAAATTTCTTTTTCATCCATTTTGTCTGTAAATTACTCCAACAAATATATAATCATCAATTCAAGATTTAATCTCCTCATAATCCTTCTATTTTTATCTACTTTTGGTCTACCTTTATTTATTCTAGTGTAGTTAAATTTATAATTAATTTTACTTTTAAATTTGCAATTTAACGTTCTCCTTAAACTAATAAATCATAAATTAAAATATTTTTCCCAATTAACTTTTAAAAGAAGGATAAAAATCCATAAATAAATTTACAATTTACTACTTTAACTTTAAGTCATTCTTTTTCATTTTTGATGAAATGGCTTATATCGACAAATCATAAAGACATTGGTACCTTATACTTTATTTTAGGAATTTGATCAGGAATAATTGGCTCTAGTTTAAGAGTAATTATCCGATTAGAACTAGGACAGCCCGGCTCATTTATCATGAATGACCAAATTTATAATGTTATTGTCACTTCCCATGCCTTCATCATAATTTTCTTTATAATTATACCAATTATAATTGGAGGTTTCGGGAATTGACTAGTCCCTCTCATACTTAATGCCCCAGATATGGCATTCCCACGAATAAATAACATAAGATTTTGACTTCTTCCCCCTTCAATCTCTCTTCTTTTACTAGGGAGCATTTCAGGCTCAGGGGCAGGGACCGGCTGAACCGTCTACCCCCCTTTATCAGCCTCAATCGCCCATGCCGGCCCATCAGTTGATTTAACAATCTTCTCTTTACATTTAGCTGGGGTTAGATCAATTCTGGGAGCAGTAAACTTCATTTCTACAATTATTAATATACGTTCCGACGGGTTAACCTTAGAAAAAATATCCTTATTTGTATGATCAGTATTTATTACAACAATTCTCCTTCTCCTTTCTCTTCCGGTTTTGGCAGGTGCAATTACGATACTTTTAACAGATCGTAATATCAATACCTCCTTTTTTGATCCAGCTGGAGGTGGTGATCCGATCCTTTACCAACACTTATTCTGATTTTTTGGACATCCAGAAGTCTACATTTTAATTTTACCAGGGTTTGGAATCATTTCGCATGTTATTTCTCAAGAAAGTGGAAAAAAGGAAACTTTTGGTGTTTTAGGAATAATTTATGCCATACTATCAATTGGGATCTTAGGATTCGTTGTATGAGCTCATCATATATTCACTATTGGAATAGACGTTGATACACGAGCCTATTTTACTTCAGCTACAATAATTATTGCAATCCCTACAGGAATTAAGATTTTCAGTTGACTTGCGACATTGCACGGTGTAAAAATTTATTTTTCACCTGCTCTCCTGTGAGCCCTAGGATTTGTATTTTTATTTACAATTGGGGGGTTGACAGGGGTCATTCTAGCTAACTCTTCAATTGACATTACTCTTCATGACACATATTATGTGGTTGCCCATTTCCACTATGTCCTATCCATGGGAGCTGTATTCGCAATTATAAGAGGATTTATTCATTGATTTCCTCTATTTACGGGATTATCAATAAATAATTTTTGATTAAAAACCCAATTTTTAACAATATTCTTAGGAGTCAACATAACATTTTTCCCTCAACATTTCTTAGGTCTTATAGGCATACCACGACGTTATTCAGATTATCCAGACATCTACACAACATGAAATATTGTTTCATCTTTAGGTTCCATAATTTCAATAATTAGAATTCTTATATTCATTTTTATTAAATGAGACTCATTTATCAATAAACGAATAATTATTTCTCCAATTAATTTTTCTACATCAATTGAATGACTTCAAAATCTTCCCCCTGCCGAACATTCCTATGATCAATTACCAACAATTTTTAATTAACTTTCAATATGGCAGACTAGTGCTATGAATTTAAGCTTCATTTATAAAGTTTATCTTTTGTTGCATTAGATGACTGAAAAAGTTTTGGTCTCTTAAACCAACTTATAGTAGTAAAACCTACTTCTAATGAAAGATTTAGTTAAATTTATAACATTGGATTGTCAAATCAAAATTATTCTGTAAATAATCTTTGATTCCTCAAATAAATCCTTTACCATGGCTTTCGCTATTTTTAATATTCATTTTTCTCTTAATAATAATCCAATCTATAATTCATTTTAGATTTTTCCCTAAAACAATAATTTGTATACCAAAAAAAACAACAAAAAATTTTAACTGAAAATGATAATCAATTTATTTTCATCATTTGACCCATCCACATTTATTTATTCTTTTAATTGATTTAGATCAATTTTAATTTTTTTCTTTCTATTCTATTTTTACTGATTAATCCCGTCACGATTCAACTTTATAAGACTGATATTAACAAAGATTATTCATTCAGAATTCTTTATTTTAATTAAAAATCCAGCAAACATAGGAATAACTCTAATCTTTATTTCAATTATATTTTTTGTTATTATAAACAATTTTTTTGGCTTATTTCCATATATTTTTACTTCCACAAGTCATTTAATTTTAACGTTATCATTATCCCTCCCCCTATGATTGTCATTTATAATTTATGGATGACTTTTTAAAACAAATCATATGTTTTCCCATTTAGTCCCTCTAGGTACTCCTTTTCCTCTTATACCATTTATAGTCTGTATCGAAACAATTAGAAATGTAATTCGCCCTGGAACTTTAGCTGTACGTCTTTCAGCTAACATAATCGCGGGTCATCTAATTTTAACACTGTTAGGAAATACTGGTTCATCATTTTCCCTTTACCTTATACCCATTTTAGTAATTATCCAAATTGCCCTCTTAACCTTAGAAACCGCTGTAGCATTTATCCAATCTTACGTAATTTCAATTTTGTTAACCCTATATTCAAGTGAAGTAAATTAAATTATGTCTATATATAACCACCCTTATCACCTAGTAACACTAAGCCCCTGACCTCTTACAGGAGCTCTAGGATCAATAATTTTCATAACAGGTTTAGTAAAATGATTTTTTTTTTTCAATAATCAATTAATATTTTTAGGTTCTTTAATTAATGTATTAACTATATATCAATGATGACGAGATATCACCCGAGAAAGAACTTTTCAAGGATTTCATTCCCTAAAAGTCTACTCAGGGATGCGATGGGGTATAATCTTATTCATTACCTCAGAAGTTCTATTTTTCGTTTCATTCTTTTGAGGATTTTTCCATAGAAGACTTTCCCCTTCTCAAGATATTGGTCTTCTATGACCCCCAAAGGGAATTATTCCCTTCAATCCCATTCAAATCCCTCTCTTAAATACTATCATCTTAATTTCTTCAGGAATTTCAGTCACATGATCCCATCATGCCTTAATAAAGAAAAACCTAACTCAAGCCTTAATTAGACTTTATATTACAGTTATTTTGGGAGTATATTTTACTTTTCTCCAAGCATTAGAATATAATGAATCACCCTTTACAATTGCAGATTCAATTTATGGTTCTTGCTTTTTTATAGCAACTGGGTTCCATGGAATTCATGTCCTTATTGGAACAACCTTCCTTTTAATAATAATTATTCGTATATCAAAAAATCACTTCTCTAATGACCATCACTTTGGATTTGAGGCAGCTGCATGATACTGACATTTTGTAGACGTAGTATGATTATTCCTGTATGTGTCAATTTACTGATGAGGATTCTAAATGAGAAATGAATTTCATCATATTCAGTTTCGACCTGAATCTTCAGTTTTAATACTGCTTATTTAGAAATAATAAAAATTTAAGCTGCTAACTTAAAATAAAGCGTAAATAACGTTTTTATTTCTTTTTTATAGTTTAATTTAAAAATAAAACATTTTCAATGTTTTGATAGTTTTAACACTTAGTTAATTAGTCTAAACAAGACTAATGTTTTGAAAACATTTTATAGATATTTTGTCTATTAACTTTATAAAATAAAATGCCTGATAAAAGGATTATCTTGATAGGATAAATAATGTATAAAAAATACTTTTATTAAAATAGATAAGCTAAATTTCAAGCTAGTGGGTTCATACCTCATTTATGGAGCAACTCCTTTATTTATAAAATCTTAAGTTAATAAAACTAATAACCTTCAAAGTTATATTTATCTTCTTAGATAGATTTTACTAAATGTCAACATGATTCAACATCAATCTTCAAGAAAGATCATCCCCTATTATAGAACAACTAATTTTTTTTCATAACCATTCATTAATAATTATTAGTATAATTACTGTAATGGTAGCCTACATCATAATTTCCCTAACTTTTAATAAAATTAATAACAAATTTATCATTGAAAACCAAGCTTTAGAAACTATTTGAACTGTTATCCCCGYTTTMKTWMTARTTWTTATTGCTCTACCTTCTCTTCGTRTTTTATATTTACTTGACGAAATTTCTTCCCCAATAATAACTATTAAAACTATTGGTCATCAATGATATTGATCTTATGAATATTCTGATTTTAATAAAATTGAATTTGACTCATTTATACTCCCCTCAAATGAATTAAACTTAGAATCCTATCGTTTACTTGATGTAAATAACCGATTAATTGTCCCATTTAAAACTCCTATACGTCTTCTTGTTACATCCCAAGATGTCATTCACTCTTGAGCTATACCAAGAGCCGGCTTAAAAGTAGATGCCAATCCAGGTCGTCTTAATCAAACTACACTTACTTTTAACAAACCTGGGCTATTTTATGGTCAGTGTTCAGAAATTTGTGGGGCCGTTCATTCTTTCATACCCATTGTTGTAGAATCTGTCAATAAGAAAAACTTCATTGATTGAACTAAAAGTATACTTTAACTTATTTAATATAAAAAGTATAATTAACTTCCAATTAATAAGTCTTATATTTAAGAATAAGTAATTATTAATTTAATAATTTCATCAATTATAACCTTTTTAGTTTCATCAATTTTCTTACTAGCTGCAACAATTCTTTCAAAAAAAAGAAAAGAAGATCAAGAAAAATCTTCCCCTTTCGAATGTGGATTTAATCCCTTTAATTCCCCACGAACACCCTTTTCCATTCGATTTTTCCTCATTACTATTGTATTCCTAATTTTCGACGTAGAAATTACCCTAATTTTACCCTTAATTCATAACTTTGACAATTCAAATCTTTTAATTTGACAGACAGTCCTAATTTTATTCATCATAATTCTAATTATCGGTCTAATTTTTGAATGAAAAACGGGTTCCTTGGAGTGAGTCAAATAGGGTTGTAGTTATTTAAATAACAGTTAGTTTGCAACTAAAAAGTACAACATTGTCTTCCTTTTGATTAAAGCCAAAGTAGAGGCACGTCATTGTTAATGACGACATTGAATTTTTTTCTAATTAATGTTTCAACTTAATTTTTAATTAAACTATTTAAAGAAAATAACTTCTCCCTTACATCTTCAATGTAATATTCTTTTTAAACTATTTAAATATACTTATATAATCATCAATATCATAACCATTAAATATAAATAAATAAAAAAAAATAAATATACTTTAAAATTTTTCCCAGTCAATTCTATACTCATGCTATGTGATATATTTATTAAAAAATCTCCCATTTTTTTACCAATTAAGTATTCAATTAACCCCTGATCTACGTACTTCAAGTAAAACTTCATTACAAATATAGATGGAAAAATTAATATATCTGTAGAAATTTTTGGTAAATTTCATATTAATGAAAGAAAATATCTCATTATACCCAAATTAAATCTTTTTATAAAAAAAAATAAAATTCTTAAAAACATTCCTAATAATAAATTTATACTTAAAATCAACTTTATAGACAAAGGAATAATGACAGGATGAACAAAGGGAAAAAGTAATCATATCAAGATTCTCCCCCCAAAAATTGAGCCAATTAATAATAAATGAATAGATGCAGCCATCAACTTATCAAAAGCTACAAAATTGTATCTAAAAAAATTATTTTCTCTTCCCAAAAGAAATATTATCAAACGTAATCTATATATAACTGTAAAAAGAGTAGAAAAAAAGAAAAAAAATATTGATAATACATTTATTTCTTTCATTATAAGCAACTCCAAAATCAAATCTTTCGAATAAAATCCTGTTAAAAAGGGAAATCCACATAAAGACAAATTCGAAACATTGAAACTAATTATAATTAAAGGGAAATTATGGAATATCCCCCCATATATCCGAATATCTTGGGAACCCCCCATGCAATGAATCATATACCCTGCACACATAAATAATAGAGCCTTAAATAAAGCATGACTTAATAAATGAAAAAAACAATAATTGACTAAACCTAATCTTAATGCACCTATCATTAGACCTAACTGTCTCAAAGTTGACAAAGCAATAATTTTTTTAAAATCATATTCTAAAAACGCCCCAACTCCAGATATCAGCATTGTACACCCAGAAATAAATAATAAAAACTCTCTAAATCAAACTTCAAAAATACCTCTGAAACGAATTAATAGATATACACCGGCCGTCACTAATGTAGACGAATGAACCAACGAAGAAACAGGTGTCGGGGCCGCTATCGCGGCAGGTAATCAAGCTGAAAAAGGAATCTGTGCTCTTTTTGTCATTCCAGCTAAAATAATTATCATTAACATGAAATTATTGTAATCATAATTAGCTATATAATAATACAAATAAATAAAATAATTTATTCTTCTGTATCTGAATATTCAACCAATACTAATTAAAATTATTACATCACCTAAACGATTTGTTAAAATAGTTAATATACCAGCATTATAGGACTTATTATTTTGATAATAAATAACTAATAAATATGAAGATAACCCCAACCCATCCCATCCTAGAATAATTCTGATTAAATTAGGGCTACAAATTACCATCAATATAGACAGCACAAATACAATAATAACAAGTAAAAAATAAAACTTTCGGCTTTCATTCATTATGTATCTTCTTCTATATAAACAAATTGAACCTGAAATTAAACAAACTACACCTATAAAAAACAAGCTGTAATAATCAAATAAAAATACAATCCCGATACGATAAGAATTAATTCTCATTAAAATTCATTCCAAAAAATATGTGTACATGTATGCGTATGCCAAAACTCCAAAAAACAAAAAAATTAATCTTATACAAAAAAATATTAATCCATAAACAAAAAAACTATTCAACTTTAAATAAATTATTTAAGTCTTATCAAGAATTTAAAGACCCACAATCATTCGTTTTTATTAAACTACTTAAATAAAAATTAAATCCATAAACTAAATAAGTCCAAACACAAAAATAATACAGTTAAAGGAAATAAATGCATATAAATACAATAATATTCTAAACAACTGCCATTTATGAAAGACCATTTTAGTAAGTACCCTTGACCATGCTGACTACATCTATATAAATAAATATTGTAAGCTACCCCAATAAATCTTAAAAAAAAAAAAACATAATAATAAAAATCTCTTCAATTAATAAAAGATATAATTAATATAATTTCGCCCCATAAGTTTATAGAAGGAGGGGCCCCGCCATTATACACACAAGAAACAAAAAACATAACCCCAAAAACAGGTATAATCATTCTCATCCCACGATTAAATATTAATAAACGTCTTCCTGTTTTTTCGTAATAAATATTTACTATAAAAAACATACAAGATGAGCATAAACCATGAGCTATTATAATTAGTAAACCCCCAGCTATTCCATATTTTCTGCAAGTTATTAAACCAGCGAGCATTAATCCCATATGAACCACTGAAGAATAAGCAACAATAATTTTTATATCTACATTAATTAAAATTATAAAACCAATTAAAACTCCCCCTAATAAACTTAAATTAATTAATAAAGTCCCAAGTAAGTATCTATATTTTATATATATATAAATTCGCATTAAACCATAACCCCCAAGCTTTAATAAAATCCCAGCCAAAACCATAGAACCTCCTACAGGAGCTTCTACGTGTGCCTTTGGCAATCACAAATGCAAAAAAAATAAAGGTAACTTTACTAAAAACCCCGCAATTAAACCTAAATGTAGAATTAAATTAAAATTCATTAAATGATCATCATAGAATATTAATTTTATTCTAAGAGAGCCTCCTTCCCCATAAATATAAAATAAACTTACCAACAAAGGTAAAGATCCAATAAGTGTATATATCAATATAAAAATTCCCGCTTGAATACGCTCCGGCTGATAACCTCACATTAAAATTACAAAAAAGATTGGAATTAGTCTAGATTCAAAATACAAATAGAAAGAAAAAAAATTTATTCTTGAAAAAGTTAATATAAGTGTTAAAAGCAAGAGAAAACCAAAATATATATATATATATCCATAAAACCCTTGCTGGTATAATTTTTTTCCTCCAATCAATATTAAGTAAATAATAAAAATTCTCAAAAAAACCAAATTTCAAGAAATTTGATCTAATCCCAGTCCATATCCAATTATACAAAAATAATTTTCACCCACAAAAAATAAAATTATTATTAAAGTCATAATTAGAATTAAGATTCTTGCCACAATTCATGTCAAATTTATAAATACAATAATTATAAATAAATATATAAAGAAAATTTTTATCATTAACACTTAAGTAAACTTAAACTCTTAACATAGTTATTTCCATAGCAACGAATTATAACTACTAATAAACATAGACCTAATACCCCCTCACATACACAAAAAACCAAATAAATCATTATTAAAAACATTTCTAACTTAATAATAAACATATTTATATACAAAAAAAAAAAAATTACTACCGATAAATACTCAATTCTCATTAACATTAATAACAAATAATATTTGTTAAGAACTAAACTTACAATACCCACTCTATATATATATAAATATATTAACATAATCGAAGTTTAAATAGTTTAACAAAAACTCTGGTCTTGTAAACCAAAATTATATTTTTATTTTAAACTCAGAGAAAATATCAACATTTTCTTTAGTCTCCAAAACCAAAATTTTTAAATAAACTATTCTCTGAATTATAATACTATCTTCAATATTGCTAGTAATTTCATCATGCATACTAATTATATCTAACCCTCTTACTTTAGGCTTAGTAATCATCCTTCTTTGTACTCTACTATGCATTAAAACCAACATCATTATTCAGTCACCATGATTGATATATATCATATTTATCATTTTTGTAGGTGCCCTTTTAATTTTGTTCATTTATATAACGTCAATAGTCCCTAATAAAAAATTTAACTTTAATAAAAATTTAATAATTCTTATACTCATCATATTTTTTTTATCATTTTCCATTTTCATCTTTAATCCAATTTTTTTAGAAATATTAAACTTATACCCGTCCTCCACAAAAATCTTAATAATTAAAATCTTTAATTCGCCATTTAATTCAATTCCAATTTTTATAATAAATTATCTATTCATTATAATAATTATTATTTCAAAAATCATTAAAATTAATAAGGGCCCAATACGATCCTCAATTTCCTAACTTATGTTTAAACCCTTGCGCACCAAACACCCCATCATTAAACTAATCAACAACTCACTAATTGATTTACCTTCTCCTTCAAATATTTCTTATCTATGAAACTTCGGCTCAATTTTAGGACTATGTCTAATAATACAGATTGCCTCAGGTTTATTTTTATCCATACATTACACCTCTGACATTCAATCTGCATTTGATAGAGTTATTCATATTTGTCGAGACGTTAATAACGGCTGAATTCTTCGAACTATTCATGCCAACGGAGCCTCCATATTTTTTTTCTGCCTCTATATTCATACAGGACGAGGTTTATACTTTGGCTCATTTAAACTAAGTCTAACTTGATCAGTTGGAATTATTATTTTACTGTTAGTAATAGCAACAGCTTTTATAGGTTATGTTTTACCCTGAGGCCAAATATCTTTTTGAGGTGCAACAGTCATTACCAACCTTCTCTCCGCTATTCCCTATTTAGGAGAAATATTAGTACAATGAATTTGAGGAGGATTCGCTGTAGATTCCCCCACTCTAGTACGATTTTTTACTTTCCACTTCATTTTACCCTTTATTGTACTATTAATAGTAATTATTCACCTATTATTTTTGCATCAAACCGGATCAAATAATCCCCTAGGATTAAAATTAAATGCAGACAAAGTACCTTTCCACCCTTATTTTGTATCAAAAGACATCTTAGGATTTATTTTAATTTTAACCATTTTACTAATATTCAACTTCATATTCCCATATGTTTTAGGGGATCCAGATAACTTTCTACCTGCCAACCCCATAGTAACCCCAGTTCACATCCAACCAGAATGATACTTTCTATTTGCCTACGCAATTCTTCGCTCCATTCCTAATAAGCTAGGAGGTGTTATAGCTCTACTTATTTCAATTCTAATCTTATATTCCTTAATCCCATTTAAAAGTAAGTTTTCATCTTCATCCTTTTATCCAGTTAACAAAACCATATTCTGAATTTTTGTAAACATTTTCATTCTTTTAACTTGGGCAGGCGCTAACCCAGTCGAAGAACCATTTATTTATTCAAGTCAAATTTTAACAATTACTTACTTTTCTTTTTTTATTTTAAATCCAATTCTAAAAAAAATTTGAGATAACCTTTTATAATTCAAATACAAATAAAAAGTCTTATATAATTGTTTCACTTAAAAAACAATATAAGTTACAATAATAAGTCATTATTAACAATCTAACCATTAAAAATCTTTTTCAACATAAAGCCATTAATTTATCATACCGATATCGAGGGAGACTCCCTCGAATTCAAATAAAAAGAAATCTAATAAATATAATTTTTACTGAAAAACTTCATCTAATTATGTTAGATCCTACAAACATAATTACAAATAATATTCTTATAAAAATAATTATACAATATTCTCCTAAGAAAATTAATGCAAATCCCCCTCTTCTGTATTCTACATTAAACCCAGAAACAAGCTCAGATTCAGCTTCAGCAAAATCAAAAGGTGTACGATTAGTTTCTGCCATTATAGAAACAATTATAATTATTCCTAAGGGTAATAAAACAAAAACAAAATAAATTCTATATTGAAAAAAATATAAATTTAATAATCTATAACTTATAGTTAAAATAAAAACTCTAATTATAATAAAAATTATTCTCACCTCATAAGAAATTCTCTGTGCTACACACCGAAGACAACCAACTATTGAAAATAAACAAGTTGATCTCCAACCTCTTAACATAACCCCGTACACCCCAACTCTTAATATTCTCATAAGAAACAATAAACCTAAATTAAAACTTCTCAAAATTCAATAGTAAGGCATAAGTATCCAAGATATTAAAGCTAAAAAAAAAATATAAACAGGACTAAAATAAAAAGGATAATAATTTCTCATGTTAGGAAAAATTATTTCCTTAGACAAAAGTTTTACAGCGTCACTAAACGGCTGTAATAACCCCATTAAACCTACTTTATTTGGACCCTTGCGAATCTGAATATACCCTAAAACTTTACGTTCCAACAAAGTCAGAAAAGCCACACCAACCATAACCATTAAAACTAAAATTAAAACATTAACTGAATAAACCAAAACATCTAAATATATAATTATTGAATGCAATTTCGATTGCTTATTTAAATTCTAAATTTAACTCACTATTCTGACAATTCAATAAATAAATTAAATTTTTAAATAATATTAAATATACAATGTTAATCCTCTCGTACTAAACACCAATTATTTTTTAAAGATAGAAACTGACCTGGCTTACGCCGGTCTGAACTCAAATCATGTAAGATTTTAATAGTCGAACAGACTATTTATTTATATTTCTCCTTATAAACAAATTCTTAATTCAACATCGAGGTCGCAATCTCTTTTTTCTATATGAACTTTCCAAAAAAATTACGCTGTTATCCCTAAGGTAATTTATTCTATTAATCAAAATCAAGGATCATAAAATATACTTATCAATAAAAACAAAAAAAAAGCAAATCAAATTTTTTAACCACCCCAGTCAAATTATTTTAAAATTAACTATAAAAATTAATTAACCTCTACTAATAAAAATCTATAGGGTCTTCTCGTCCCTTAAAAAAATTAAAGATTTTTAACTTTAAAATTAAATTTTAAATTAAATAAAAGAAAGAAAATTTTATATTTAATCATTCATTCCAGTCTCCAATTAAAAGACAAATTATTATGCTACCTTAGCACAGTCAATTTACCGCGGCTCTTTAAAATTCAGTGAGCAGATTGGAATTAATAATYAAATTCATTTAAGAAAAGTTTTTGATAAACAGGTAAAAATTATATTTGCCAAGTTACTATTAAATAAATAACAATTAATTACAAATAAAAATTATACTAATTTTAAAATAAAATTTAAAATAAAAAATTAAATTTAATTAACAAATTCAAATTAAATGAAATTAAAAATAAAAAAAACTACGAAATCATTTTTTACAAACTGAAAAGAAAATTTTATTCATAACTAAATCAAAAATCATTTTAATCATATTAAAACTTTTATTAAAATTATATTTAATAAAATTATATGAAATATACTTTAATTAATAAATTTTAAATTTAACATAATTCAAACTAAATTAAATTTATTTATTTGTTAACCAGATATATTAAAACACGATTAACTTTTCGCTCCCATTTTAATTTTAAACAAAATTTGTTACATTAAAAAACAAATTAAAATAAATCTTTTTAATTCGGGAAAACAGAATTCATCTTTTTTTATTAATTAAACCCTGATACAAAAGGTACAATAAAAAAAATTTACTTATTCTTAATGTTTAAATTCCTATTAATATACTTCTTAACTATCAAGAAAACATCAATTCAATTTTATTTACTAAAACAAAAAAATATTTTTTATAAAACATTTTATACTAAAAAAAAATAATTTTTAAATCTTCAAAAAAAAAATTTTTTTTCCTCTTCATTGTAACTGAAATATTCTACCAATAAACTATTTTTTGTTGTTATCTAAATACACTTTCCAGTACATTTACTTTGTTACGACTTGTCTCATAGAGAATGACGGGCGATATGTACATATTTTAAAACAATTACAGCTTATATTAATTATATAAACTTACTTTTAAATCCAATTTCATTAATTAAATTTCATAAAAAAATTCAAAATTTTTAAAAAAGTAACACATTTTAACTTAATCATTATATGCACCTTGACCTGACATTCTTTAAATAAAATCTTAAAAATATTCTAATAAATTAATTTTATGACGGAGGTATACAATAAATTTCAAATTAAGTAAGATTTTTGTGGACTGTCAATTAAAAAACATGTTCCTCTAAAAAGAATAAAATACCGCCAAATCTGTTGAATTTCAGATATAAAACTTACTAATCAATTTTAAACCTTAATTAAAATAATAGGGTATCTAATCCTAGTCTACTCATTAAATTTATATATTAATTAAAAGACAATTTTAAACTCAAAAAATTTCACTTAAATTTTAATTTTAAACTATCAAAAAATATAATCATAAAAAATTTAAAATAATAATTAAACAATTAAGTTTAACCGCGAATGCTGGCACTTAATTATCCCAATTTAAATTAAATTGCTAATTTTAAAATAACTTAAAAATTAATACAAAAAAATATAAACATTATATCTAAACAAACATTTTTTTTACTCAAAATAAATACTATTATAAAGCCAAAATAAAACTTTTTTTACCAATATTTAATGACGGTAATACGATTGATTTACTCCTAAATTTTAATCGAAACTCAACTTTAAATTAAATTTTATATTAATTATTCACTTAATTGCATTATATGTAACTTTCATATTAATATTTATTTGAATAAAACTTCACTGACCCGTTAATCCTTTTTAAAAATGAATCGAAACTCAACTTTAAATTAAATTTTATATTAATTATTCACTTAATTGCATTATATGTAACTTTCATATTAATATTTATTTGAATAAAACTTCACTGACCCGTTAATCCTTTTTAAAAATGAATCGAAACTCAACTTTTTTAAAAACCCCATAATAATATATCTATATATATATATCTATTTATATTTTACATTTGCTTATATCATATTTATTTATATATACATACATATATATACTTACATATATATAAATATTTTAAACCCCATAATATACATTATACTATATTTTTTTTTTTTTTTTTTTGGTCTACGGCTTGTTCAAAAAATACTGCTGGTGTCACAACAGACACAAAGAAAATCTGGAAAACACGTATTCGGAACTTTTAAACATGGAAATGGGACGACTACCAGAAACCTCTAACAATATTGAACCTTTGTCGATTGAAGGTCTTAATGAGGAGTCAGAAGTCCAACATAACAACCAAACTTCATCTCATAGCAACTTAAATGAATTCGTTACCATGACAACTGTGGATGAGAATAGAGAAACGGAAATGGAAGAAATAGAAAGCAGTTTAGAACATTCAGACTGAAAACATTCTCTCCGAGAACACAAATATGGAATGTGCTGATGACCAAGCTGATGAACCATTGACTGTCGATTCAACAATAAACAAACAACAAAATAACGAACAGGGAACATCAAAGGATGCAAAAAAGGTGACTTTCAAACCTTTATCAGTCGTTGTCAGAGGTGTGAAAAAAATTAAATCAATGTTGACTACGAAGCGTTGTGATTCCGAGTCAGTACAGTCAAATATTCATCCGATAAACAAAGAAGAAGATTCAGGAAATGAAGAACCAGAGGAGGAAGTCGACAACGTAGGACAAGAAGTTGAAGAATTAGAGGAGAATGTAGAAGAACATGATTTAGTCCATGACGATGAAGCAGACAAAATGATGGAGGGACAAACTGACTCAGAGACATTGACTTTACAACAGACGAACCAACAAGAACATTGCGATGAAATGGAAAGAAAGGAAACGGAAAATGTAGAGACAACAACGGTGGTGACTTTTGACTGTGATCCATGGACACTGCAAACTGGTGACAAAGATGAACTTTCTGAAGTGACTGTTGACGTTGTTAAACAAAGTTTAGGAACAGACAATGTAGACGATTCTGACTTAACAACTACGACTGTCCCTGATTCATTGCAAACTGGTAACAAAGATTATCTTTCTGAAGTGACAGTTGACGTTGTTAAACAAAGTTTAGGAACAGACAATGTAGACGATTCTGACTTAACAACTACGACTGTCCCTGATTCATTGCAAACTGGTAACAAAGATGAACTTTCTGAAGTGACAGTTGACGTTGTTAAACAAAGTTTAGGAACAGACAATGTAGACGATTCTGACTTAACAACTACGACTGTCCCTGACGATTCAGATTCTGTACCATCAATCATTCCTCCGGTACAACAAGAAGAAGAACAAACCGATGAAAACGAATCAGGAGCTGGCGTATTCATTAATATACTACGATAATTTTTTTAGAAATAACCTTTCCTTTTTTTACTACTGTAATTCAATTTTATTTTAACTTTTCATTAACACTTTATTAAATTAAATTTTTATTTTCAATTGTATTTGTTTTTATTCCTGTTCCTTTACTGTCAGATCTCGATCATATGATTATCAATATGTAAATCCTGACCACATTGAGGACTTTCTAAATTGGTAAAAACAGAAAATTAGGATCAGCGGTAATTATGAGGCGTGACAATGTACAGATATGGTGAAACAATTTATTAAGCGGTCTATAACAATTTTAATGGTCTTTTCAATCCAGACGGCAGGCGTTTTCGGTAAGCTCACCTTCCTTACCTGATACTCACCTGCTATACTCCATTGCAACCTAGCTCTGCACCGCCTGAGGGTGAATTACTATTGTCTACCATATACTAAACAATAGTAAATCACCCTCAGGCGGTGCAGAGCTAGGTTGCAATGGAGTATACTAGGAAGTGCAATTTCCAAGCTATGGGTCATTACAAAGTTGTAATGAACTCCTTGATAAAACACGAAGCAAGAAAATAGAAAGTTCATGTCTTTTTTCTTGAATGAAACATCGAGTAGTGCCCGCGCACGTTCATCACCATTGGCTGGGAGGGCAACTGACGCCTGCGCACAACGTAGCAAGTCCCTAACCTGAAACGAAAAATAAAGTCAAGTAATTAAAGATAAAACGGGCCAATAATGTTTTGATTCAACAAATAAATGAGCGTGTTCGGTAAACAAGATATTGGCCTATTAAAAAATCATTTTAGCCAACAAAAAAAAAAATAAAAAGGTAAAGAGAGGTAAAAAGATTTAAAATTTACCGAAGCCAAAAAAAGGGTTTTTTTTTATACAAAACCTTTTTCTAGTCGACCATTTTCACGCCTCTTTTCACTACAGCTAGAAAATATTGTATTCGTGAAAAAATGAAAGTTTTATAGTGATAAGTGACCGTACACAATGTATTTTAAATAGGAGAAAACATTACCTCTATTATCTTGAATACTGTTAGAGATAGAGACAAACTTTGATTTGGTAATTTGTAGTGATTAGCTATTTTTGGCCGAAATATTGTTTGTCAAGTGCACACTTAAGCCGAGAATGGCTGAAAAGTATAAAAGTTTCTCCGTTTTTATAATTAGGACAAGGGGAAACTCATGCGAAGCAGAACTTTGGGAAGCGGCAGCTTTAATTGTCAAAAAAAAAACTCAATGAGTCTGTAGTTTGAAGTGTTTGTGTTGGCTTTTTCAAAAACAGAAAGTTAGTTTGGCTGTGTACAGACGCATTATTTTAAGCGACTGTATTTAATCTTTAAATTTGTAGTTTAAAATTTAAAGTAGGCGACAAATTTTTTTCCCGAATTTTCTTGGGAAGTTACTAGGCGCGAAAAGAAAAAAGAAAAAATTTAAACCAAGTTGCAATCTTTATGATGTTTGAGTACACGACCGTAATTAGAGTCTATATTTCTACTCAGCTTAGGTCTATAATTAAACAGAAACTCCATGGTAAAGGATTAAGAGCTTCGTAGGAAAAAGATCCTTATATTTGTCTACTAAATAAGAATATTTTAAAGACAAACTTATGAAGTTAAACAGGACGGGAGAAAGACCGTTATCTGTAGTATGAGTTATGGACAGGGTACGCAAGATCGTATATAAATATATTTACTCAAAAAGGGTGTCAGGGACTGGTGTGCTAGAGGTGTGAGGGGCGAACTGTTTCTTGGGGTTGGTTCCAGCATCTCGCGAGACCCTGGACCAGTATTGATCGCTGGAGTTTCTCTCTTTTGCAAGACCCTCTTCCTCCACCTCATCATCATCTTCTTCTTTCAATCCTTTCCTTTTGTTTGCGTCTTTAAGGTAAAGTCTACACCCTGGTTTTGTTCCTTGGATCCGTTCGCTCTGTTTACAACTTTCGACTTTGCTGATTTCGAA